TTTTTTTATTTATTTTTTTTAATGAAAAAAAATAAAAATAGATTTAATATTAATAAATATTAAATTTTATAATAATATGTTATTAATTTAATATTAAAAATTTAATTTATTATTAATAATAATAATAATAATAATAATATGTATATATATATATATATAAATTTATATATGTATATATATATATAATATAATATATATATATATGTATATATATAATTAAATAAATTAGTTTATTAATTATTTGAATGGACTATAAATATTTAAATGCCAATTATTATATCTAAATGAATATTATAAATAAATTAGAGAAAGAATATAAAATATTTAATATTAATATTAAATATTTAATATATAATATTATTTATTAATCTATATTAATTTTTTTACATAAAAAAAAAATTTTTATAGTTATAACAAAATTATTAAAAATTTATTTTAAATATAAATTTTAGTATTATATTTTATATTTAAAAAATATAATTATGAAATTTGTATTAAAAAATATTAAATTAATATAATAAATTATGATTTAATAATATTTAAATTATTAACTAAATTTGTGCCAGCAGTTGCGGTTATACAAATAATATGATATTTTTTTTTAGTAAATAATTAAATAATAATTAATTTTAAATTAAATATTGAATTATTAGGTGAAATTATGATTTAATTAAATTTTATATTATATAATTTTATAAAATTTTTATATTAACTAGGATTAGATACCCTATTATTTAAATTAAATAATTTAATACTAAAATAGTAATTTATTTATTATATGAAACTTAAATAATTTGGCAGTATTTTATTTTATTTAGAGGAATTTGTTTAATAATTGATAATCCACGAATTAATTTACTTAATTTAAAAGTTTATATATCATTGTTAAAAAAATATTTTTTATAAATTTAAAATATTTAAAATTTTTTAAATAAAATTAAATCAAATCAAGATTTAATTAATAATTTAGAATAAATGAATTACAATAAATTTATTTAAATGAATATTAAAATTGAAATTATTTAATTGAAAAAGGATTTAAATGTAATTTTATTAATTTTAATAAAATGATTAAAAATTAAAATATGTACATATTGCCCGTCACTTTCATTTATAAGTTGAAATAAGTCGTAACAAAGTAGATGTACTGGAAAGTGTTTCTAGATAGAATTAAATTATAGCTTAATAAAGTTTTTCATTTACATTGAAAAGATATTGAATTTATCAATTAATTTAAAATAAAATATTGATTTAATTGGGGGATTAAATTAATATAATTAGTATAATATAAAAAAAATAATTTTAATGAATATAAAATATTTAGGGGGGTTTAAGTATAATTTCATGAAAAAATTTATTATTTTATAGTTAATTAGTATTGTAAATGAATTTTGAAATAAATGTAATATTAATTTTAAAAAAAGTAATTTTAATTTAATATATCTTGTGTATCAGAGTTTATTAAATAATTTTTGTTTATATTATAAATTTCTCGAATTTAAAATAGTTAAATAAGATAATTTAAGTTATTGTTATATAAATATTTTTAATATTTATTTTGAAATGAAATGTTAATCGTTTTTAAATATATCTAGTTTTTTTATAAAAAAATATAATTTTAAATATTATAAATTAAATAATTTTTTTTTTATAATTATTTTATATAATATTTTAATATTTTAAGGGATAAGCTTTTAAATAAATTTTTATAATTATTAATTTTATTATTAAAATTTTTAATATTTATATTGTTTAATAATTATAATTTATTATAAATAATTTTAATATTTAATAATTAATTTATATTATTTAAATAAAGTATTTAATTTTTTATAAAAATTTTTTTTTAATTTTAAAAATTTAATTATAATGATAAAATTAGTATAAATTAATGAATAATTTTAATTAAAAATTTATATTTTAATTATATATAGGAATTCGGCAAATTTTAATTTAAATTAATAAAATATTCACTTGTTTATCAAAAACATGTCTTTTTGAAAATAATTTAAAGTCTAATCTGCCCACTGAATAATTTTAAAGGGCTGCAGTAATTTGACTGTACAAAGGTAGCATAATCATTAGTCTTTTAATTGGTGACTTGTATGAATGATTTAATGAAATATAATCTTTTTTTATTTAATAATTTGAATTTAATTTTTTATTTAAAAAGATAAAATTTTTTAAAAAGACGAGAAGACCCTATAGAGTTTTATGTTTATTTTTAATTATATTTATTTTTTATTAAATTATTAATTTAAATAAAATATTTTGTTGGGGTGATAAAAAAAAATAAAAAACTTTTTTATAATAATTACATAAATAAATGATAAATTGATTCAAAATTTTTGATTATTGGAATAAATTACCTTAGGGATAACAGCGTAATTTTTTTTTTTAGTTCAAATAAAAAAAAAAGTTTGCGACCTCGATGTTGGATTAAGATTTAAATTAAATGTAGAAGTTTAAAATTTTGATCTGTTCGATCATTAAAATCTTACATGATCTGAGTTCAAACCGGTGTGAGCCAGGTTGGTTTCTATCTTTTATTAAATAAATTTTTATATTTTAGTACGAAAGGATTAAATATTTAAAATAATTTTTTTTTTTGAATTTTATTAAGTTTAAACTATTTTGTCAGAAAAATGTGATGGTTTTAGAAATCATTTATATATAAATATTGTTATATAATTAGTAAATGATTTTTTATGATTATTATTTATCTTTTATTGGTATTATTATTTTATTAATTGGTGTGTTAGTAAGAGTTGCTTTTTTAACTTTATTAGAACGTAAATTATTAAGATATATTCAAATTCGTAAAGGTCCTAATAAAGTTAGATTTTTAGGTATTTTACAGCCATTTTCTGATGGAATTAAATTATTTTCAAAAAATAATATTTATTTAAATTTATCTAATTATTTATGTTATTATTTTTCTCCAATTATTAGATTTAGTTTATCTTTATTAATTTGAGTGTTAATTCCTTATTATTTCAATATAGTAAGATTTAATTTAGGAATTTTATTTTTTTTTTGTTGTAGAAGAGTTGGGGTTTATACGATTATAATTTCTGGTTGATCTTCAAATTCTAGTTATTCTTTATTAGGGGGTTTACGAGCTGTAGCACAAACTATTTCTTATGAAGTTAGATTGGCTTTAATTATTTTATCAGGGATTATTTTAATTGGAGATTTTAATTTAATAATTTTTTTTATTTATCAAAATATAATTTGATTTATTTTTATTATAATTCCTTTAGGTCTATGTTGGTTATCTTCAAGAATAGCTGAAACTAATCGTAGTCCTTTTGATTTTGCTGAAGGTGAAAGTGAATTAGTTTCTGGGTTTAATATTGAATATGGGGGGGGAGGTTTTGCTTTAATTTTTTTATCCGAATATTCAAGGATTTTATTTATAAGTTTATTATTTAGAATTATATTTTTGGGGGGTTATAATTTAACTTTAATATTTTATTTTAAACTTGGGATAATTTCTTTTTTATTTATTTGGGTACGAGGTACTTTACCTCGATTTCGTTATGATAAATTAATATATTTATCTTGAAAAATTTATTTGCCTTTATCTTTAAATTTTTTATTATTTTTTCTTGGTATTATAATTTTTTTAAAAATTTTTAGTATAAATTAATAGAATTAATTATTCTTTATTAAGTTTTCAAAACAAATGCTTATATTCAAGCTCATTAATTAGTTAATTAAGTTAATTAAAAATTATTTTATCATTAAAAATAGAAATTGTTGGGTTTATAATATAAAATGAGAAATATATAATTGTTAGAATTTGTCCTATTATAATATAAGGATCTTCTACTGGATTTATTCCAATTCAAGTTAATATAATTATTGTGTTTACTATAATTCAAAATATGATTTGGTTAAAAAAATAAAATTTAATTCTTTGTATTTTTTTGTTAAAAGTAAAAGGTAAAATAAATAAAATTGCAATTGATATTACTAAAGCAATAACTCCTCCTAATTTATTTGGAATTGATCGTAAAATAGCATAAGCAAAAAGAAAATATCATTCTGGTTGAATATGAGTTGGAGTTACTAATGGATTAGCAGGTGTAAAATTATCTGGATCTCCTAATAAATATGGATTAATTAAACTTAAAGTTACCAATAAAAAAATTATGATGATGAATCCAATTAAATCTTTAAATGAGAAAAATGGGTGAAAAGGGATTTTATCTAGGTTTCTATTAATTCCTAGTGGGTTATTAGATCCTACTTGATGAAGAAATAATAAATGAATTATAACTAATATTAAAATAATAAATGGTAGAATAAAATGAAAAGTATAAAATCGTGTTAAAGTGGCATTATCTAAGGAAAATCTTCCTCAGATTCAAATTACTAAAGTATTTCCTAAGTATGGAATTGCCGTTAATAAATTTGTAATTACTGTAGCTCCTCAGAAAGATATTTGTCCTCACGGTAATACATAACCTATGAATGCAGTTGCTATTAATGCAAATAAAATTAATACTCCAGTTATTCATGTTGATTTAAATAGGAAAGATTCTATATAAATTCCTCGTCCAATATGAATAAAAATACAAATAAAAAAAAATGAAGCTCCATTAGCATGTAATGTTTGAATTAATCAACCATAATTAACATTTCGGCAGATATGATTAATTCTATCAAAAGCTAAATTGATATTAGCTGTATAATATATTGTTAAAAATAATCCTGTTAAAATTTGAATTATTAAGCAGATTCCTAGTAAAGATCCAAAATTTCATCATGATGAAATATTAGATGGGGTTGGAAGTGTAATTAGTGAATTATTGATAATTTTTATAATAGGGTGTGTTTTTTTTAATTGTTTAAAATTAATTGACATTAGTTGATTATTTTATTTAAGTTCGTAAAGGTCCATAAAAAATATTTGAGATTTTTACTACAGATAATAAAGTAATAAATAGATATGAAATTAATATTAATATTAAAAAAAAATTTTGGTTATTATATAATTTTGATAAATTTAATTTATTTTCATTATTAAAAAAAAAATTATATTCATATATTAAGTTTATTATTTCTAAGTTTATAGAAAGATTGAGAAATTTTAAATTGTTATAAAATATAAAAATTATAATAATAAAAAAAGTTATTATTATTAAAAAAATAATAATTAAATTATTTATAGAAATTTTAAATAATTCATTTGATGCAATTCTTGATACGTAAATAAATATAACTAATAATCCTCCTAAAAATGTTAAAAATAAGATGTATGAAAATCAATAAGTGTTAATTATTATTCCTGAAATTAAACAAATAAATAGAGTTTGAATTAAAATTATTAATCCTATGGATAATGGATTATTTAAAAAATAAAGTGTTAAAGTAATAATAATAATTAAATTGCTTAATAAAATTTTTATAATTTCAGAGAATAATTTAATATAAAATGATAATTTTGGATATTATTAATAAAGATTTTTCTTTTTCTTTGAAGTTTTTAAAGAAATTTCTTAATTTTGGTTTACAAAACCAATGTTTTATTTTAAACTATAAAAACTAATGTTAGTAATAAATATAATATTTATTTTTATTATAATATTTTTAATGGGTAATATAATTTTTATTTCAAAATATAAACATTTATTAATTGTTTTATTAAGTTTAGAATTTTTAGTTTTAAGAATTTTTTTTTTTTTATGTTTTTTTTTATCTTATTTTGAGTATAATTTTTATTTTTTAATAGTATTTTTAGTATTTTCAGTTTGTGAGGGGGCTTTAGGACTTTCTATTTTAGTATCTATGATTCGTACTTATGGAAGAGATTATTTTCAAAGTTTTAATTTATTATATTAAATGATAAAATTTCTTATAATAATAATTTTTATAATTCCTTTATGTTTTATAAAAAATATATTTTGATTAATTCAATTTTTTTTTTTTTTTTTTTTTTTTTTTTTTTTTAATTTAAGTTTATCAGTTAATTTTTTTTCTAATTTAAGAATAAATATAGGTTATGATATTATTTCTTATGGTTTAATTTTATTGAGAATTTGAATTTGTGTATTGATAATATTAGCTAGAGAAGATTTTTTTAAGTTAAATTTTTATGTTAATTTTTTTTTATTTAATATTTTATTTTTATTAATTTTTTTATATTTAACTTTTAGTTCTTTAAATTTATTTTGTTTTTATTTATTTTTTGAGGGAAGTTTAATTCCTGCATTATTTTTAATTATTGGATTAGGTAATCAAATTGAACGAGTTCAATCTGGGATATATTTATTATTTTATACTTTATTTGCATCTTTTCCTATATTATTAGGAATTTTTTTTATCTTTTATGAAAATAATACAATAATTTTATATTGTATGAAATTTTTTAATATAAATATATTAGTGTTATATATTGTAATAATTATAGCATTTATAGTAAAAGTACCTATATATTTTGTTCATTTATGATTACCTAAAGCTCATGTTGAAGCTTCTATTTCTGGGTCAATAATTTTAGCTGGTATTATGTTAAAATTGGGAGGTTATGGTTTATTACGTGTAATAATTTTATTTCAGCAAATTGGTATTAAATATAATTTTATTTGGGTTATAATTAGATTAATTGGGGGATTTTATATTAGTTTAATTTGTTTTTGTCAAATTGATATTAAATCTTTAATTGCTTATTCATCAGTTTGTCATATAGGTATAGTTTTAGGTGGAATTATAACTTTAAATTATTGAGGATTCTTAGGGGCATATTCTTTAATAATTGGTCATGGATTATGTTCTTCTGGTATATTTTGTTTAATTAATATTAATTATGAACGTTTACATAGTCGTAGAATGTTTATAAATAAAGGAATATTAAGTTTTATACCTTCATTAAGTTTATGATGATTTTTATTAATTTCTTCTAATATATCAGCTCCTCCTTCTTTGAATTTAATAGGTGAAATTAGTTTATTAAATAGATTAATAAGTTGGTCTAATTATTTAATATTTATTTTAGTTTTAATTATATTTTTTAGTGCTGGTTATAGAATGTATTTGTATTCATATACTCAACATGGTAAATATTATAATGGAACTTATAGGTTTTATGTAGGATTATCTCGTGAATATTTATTATTATTATTACATTGAGTTCCTTTAAATTTTATAGTTTTTAAGTTAGATTATAGTGTTATTTGATTTTATTTAAATAATTTAATTAAAATATTGATTTGTGGGGTCAAAAATATGATATATATATTCATTTTAAATTATTTATAAAAATATATGTATTTGTTATATTAGATTTTTTTTTTTATTTTTTTGAGGGGTTTTATTTTTTATTTTTTTTTGTTATTTTATTATAAATGATATAATTTATTTTTTTGAATGAGAAATTATTACTTTAAATAGGGTTATATTAGTTATGTCAATTTTATTTGATTGAATATCTTTATTATTTATAAGATTTGTTTTATTAATTTCTTCAGTGGTTATTTATTATAGAAAAAGTTATATAATTTCTGAAATTAATTTAAATCGTTTTATTATTTTAGTTTTATTTTTTGTATTTTCTATATTATTATTAATTATTAGTCCTAATATTATTAGGATTTTATTGGGTTGGGATGGTTTAGGCTTAATTTCTTATTGTTTAGTTATTTATTATCAAAATGAGAAGTCTTATAATGCGGGAATATTAACTTTTTTAATGAATCGAGTTGGGGATGTTTGTATTATAATAGTTATTGTATGAATATTAAATTATGGTAGTTGAAATTATATTTTTTATTTGAATTTTATAAAGAATGATTTTTTTATACTTTATATTTCTTTTTTAATTATTATAGCTGGTATAACTAAGAGAGCTCAAATTCCTTTTAGTTCATGATTACCTGCTGCTATAGCAGCTCCTACACCAGTTTCTTCATTAGTTCATTCTTCTACTTTAGTTACTGCTGGGGTTTATTTACTAATTCGTTTTAATTTTTTTTTATTAGAGACTTATTTTTTAAAGATTTTATTATTATTGTCGGGTATGACTATAATTATAGCTGGGATTTCAGCTAACTATGAATTTGATTTAAAAAAAATTATTGCTTTATCTACTTTAAGACAATTAGGATTTATAATAAGAATTTTAAGTATAGGATTTTATGATTTAGCTTTTTTTCATTTATTAATTCATGCTATATTTAAAGCTTTATTATTTATATGTGCTGGTTCTTTTATTCATATAATAAATGATAACCAAGATATTCGTTTTATAGGAATAATAGGAAATTTTGTTCCTTTGATTTGTTTATGTTTTATTATTTCTAATATATCATTATGTGGTATTCCATTTTTATCAGGATTTTATTCTAAAGATTTAATTTTAGAGGTAATTTCTTTAAGTAAATTAAATTTAATGATTTTTTTTTTTTATTATTTATCTGTAGGATTAACTATATTTTATAGGGTACGATTAGTTTTTTATTTGATAATTAATGATTTTAATTTAGTTTCTATTTTTAAATTTTTTGATGAAGATTATATTATATTAAAGGGAATATTTTTTTTATTATTTATAAGATTAATTAGTGGAAGAATAATGAATTGAATAATTTTTTTTTATCCTTATTTTATTTATTTATCAATTAATTTAAAGTTAATAGTTATTTATTTAATATTATTGGGAATAATTATAGGTTATTTTGTTAGTAGAATAAATATTTATTCTTTAAATAAATATTTAATTAGTTATAATATTAGTAATTTTTTTTCTATAATAATTTATATGTCAAGATTATCTGTTTATGGATTTAATTACTATATTTTAAATTTTTCTTATAAGTTATTAAAAAATATTGATTTAGGTTGAATAGAATATTATAGTGGATTTGGAATACAATTAATTTTAATAAATTATTCTAAATATCTTCAATTATTACAAATTAATAATTTTAAAATTTATTTATTTAGATTTTTTTTATTAGTTATAATTTGTTTAATGTTTTTTTTAATAGTTTAATTAATAATAATTTATTTAATTTAAATAGCTTATAATAATTAGAGTATAATATTGAAGATATTAAGGAAATAAATTTATTTTTAAATAATAATAATTATTTTTTTTATTTATAAAAATTTAGAATTATTTTATTTTTACAGTGAAAATGTAATATTTTGTTTTTAAATTATATAAATAAAAAAGAAATATTAATGATATTTAATCACTATATTATAAGTTAGTAGCTTAAATTTATTATTTCAATTTTTTTTAATTGGAAATTAAAATTATTTCAGTGTTATCATTAACAGTGATAAACCTCTTTTTGGTTTCAATTAATAAATAAGGAGTTAGTTAAATTTTTAACTCAAAATTTTAAGTCGAAATTAAATGCAATAATTGCTTCTTATTTAAGATTAAATAATAAATTAATATTAATATTTTTTGTTTGCAATACAAATGTTATAAAACTATAATCCTAATTTTAGTTTAATATGTTCAGTTTAATATTGATTGATTTCATTCATGATAGATTCCTAAAATTAAAATAATTAAAAAAAAAATTCTAATAGAAGATCATATAATTATATTAGTTAAATTAAATGTTTTAATTATAGGAAAAATTAAAGCAATTTCTACATCAAAAATTAAAAAGATTATTGTAATTAGAAAAAAATGAAGAGAAAATGGAATTCGTGATAATTGTTTAGGGTTAAATCCGCATTCAAATGGTGAACATTTTTCTCGATCTTTAAATGTTTTTTTTGATATAATAATTGAGATTAATATCATAATATTGGAAATAATAATGGTAATAAAAAATAAAAATATTATATTTAGGATTATTTATATTAAATTATTTTAAACTTTTTGATTGGAAGTCAAATATACTAAATATATTATATAAATATATATATATATATATATATATATATATATATATATATATATTTAATTACCTCATCAATAAATTGAAATATATAAAAATAATCATACTACATCAACAAAATGTCAGTATCATGCAGCTGCTTCAAATCCAAAATGATGATTAGAAGAAAAATGAAAATTTAAATGTCGAATTAAACAGATTGTTAAAAAGATTGTTCCAATAATAACGTGAATTCCATGGAATCCAGTTGTTATAAAAAATGTAGATCCATAAATTCTATCTGCAATAGAAAATGAAGCTGTTGAATATTCATAAGCTTGAAGTATAATAAAATAAATTCCTAGAACGATAGTTAAAAATAAACTTTGTATAGTTTGACTATAATTATTTTCTATTAAAGAGTGATGAGCTCAAGTAACAGTAATTCCTGAAGTTAATAAAATAATTGTATTTAATAAAGGAATTTGAAATGGATTAAATGGATTAATTCCAATGGGAGGTCATATAATTCCAATTTCAATATTTGGGGATAAGCTTCTATGAAAAAATGCTCAAAAAAAAGATAAAAAAAATATAATTTCAGATACAATAAATAAAATTATTCCTCATCGTAGTCCTTTTGATACTAAAAAAGTATGTAGTCCTTGAAAAGTTCTTTCTCGGCAAATATCTCGTCATCATTGATGTATAGATATTAAAGTAATGATATATCCTAAGATTAATAAATTTATATTAAATAAATGAAATCATTTTGTTATCCCTGAAACTAAAGTTATTACTCTGATAGCTCTTGTTAAAGGTCATGGTCTATAGTTTACTAAATGAAATGGATGATTTTGATGTAAATTCATTAGTTAGTTTCCCTAGAATATAGTACTCTTAAAATAGCAATAACATAAGATTGAATAATACTTACTGAAAATTCTAAAATTAATAAAGTGATTTGAGTTAAAATTAAAATAAATAGTAAATAGTTAGAAAAGTAAAATCCTGTATTCCCCAATAAAGTTAATAATAGATGTCCTGCAATTATATTAGCTGATAATCGAATAGATAGTGTTATAGGTCGAATAAAATTACTAATTGTTTCAATTATAATTATAAAAGATATTAATATTTGGGGTGTTCCTTGAGGGAGTAAATGTGCAAATATATGTTGAGTATTATTTAATCATCCATATAATATAAATCTTAATCATAATGGTAATGTTATTGATAAAGTTATCACTAAATGTCTAGTTCTAGTAAAAATATATGGTAATAATCCTAAAAAGTTGTTAAATAAAATAAAATAAAATAATGAAATAAAAATAAAAGTTGATCCTTTTATTTTATCATTTTTTATTAAGTTTTTAAATTCTGAGTGTAATTTATTTGAAGTAAATTTTCAAAAAAAAATATATTTGTTATTAATTAATCAAAAAATTGAAGGTATAAATAAAAATCCTAATAAAATATTTAATCAATTAAATGATATATTAAATATGTTAGTATAAGGATCAAAAATAGAAAATAAATTTGTTATCATTTTCAAATATAGTTATTTATTTTATTATTGATTAATTTTTTTTTAAAGTAATTTATTTTATTAAAAAAAATATAATAATTAACAATATTTAATAATAGAAAGATAATAATAAATATATATATTAAAATTAATCAGTTAATTGGTATTATTTGAGGGATAAAAGAATATTATAGTTTTTAATAATTTAAATTTGACATATTTATGTTATTTTTTAACTAATTCTTTACTAGAAGTAATTATAATTTTACTATGAATTGGCTTAAAAGACCATTACTTTTTTCAGACATCTAATAAAGAATAATTATTAATTCAATTAATGAAATTTTTTAATGTAATACTTTCAATTGTAATTGGTATAAATCTGTGATTAGTTCCACAAATTTCTGAGCATTGTCCAAAATATAACCCAGGACGATTAATATAAAAATTAGTTTGATTTAATCGTCCTGGGTTAGCATCTACTTTTACTCCTAGTGATGGAATAGTTCATGAATGAATTACATCTGTTGCTGTAACTATAACTCGAATTTGATTATTTAAAGGAATTACTATTCGATTATCTGTATCTAAAAGTCGGAAATTTCTTGGGTTAGAAGAATCAGTTATTATATAAGAATCAAAATTAATATTTTTGAAATCTGAATATTCATAACTTCAATATCATTGATGTCCGATTGTTTTTAAAGTAATTAATGGATTGTTTAATTCATCTAGTAAGTATAATAATCGTAAAGATGGTAAAGCAATAAAAACTAATGTAATTGCTGGTAAGATAGTTCAAATTAATTCAATTATTTGATTTTCTAGTAATAATCGATTATTATAATTATTAAAAAATAAGTTTAATATTATATACCTAACTAAAATAGTAATTAAAGTTAAAATAATTAAGGTATGATCATGAAAAAAAATAATTTGTTCTATAATAGGGGATGCTCTATTTTGTAAATTTAAATCTGATCATGTTATCATTTCTAAAAAAAGGATATTCCTTTATAAATGGGGTTTAAATCCAATACATAAATCTGTCATATTAGATAAAATTAGTAGTTTTATTAATATATTAAAATAGGAAGTTCATTATATGAATGATTTTTAGGGGGGAATTCTTGTAGTCATTCAATTGATGAATTTATATTTATGGGAAATAATACAATTTGTTTATCAATAAATGATTTTCAAACAATTAATATTATTAAAAATAGTGCAATAACAGAAATAATAGATCCAAAAGATGAAACAATATTTCATGAATAAAAATCATCTACAAAATTTGAGTATCGTCGGGGTATACCAGCTAACCCTAAAAAATGTTGGGGGAAAAATGTTATATTAACTCCAATAAATATTACAAAAAATTGAATTTTTAATAAATTTTCATTTAAATTTAATCCTGTGAATAGTGGGTATCATTGAATAAATCCTGCTATAATGGCAAATACAGCTCCTATTGATAAAACATAATGAAAGTGAGCTACTACATAGTAAGTATCATGTAATGAAATGTCAATTGATGAGTTTGCTAAAACTACTCCTGTTAAACCTCCAATAGTAAATAAAAATACAAATCCTAATCTTCATAATATAGAAGGCCTATAATTAATTTGTGTTCCATGAAGAGTGGCTAATCATCTAAAAATTTTAATTCCTGTTGGAATAGCAATAATTATTGTTGCTGAAGTAAAATAAGCTCGTGTATCAATATCTATTCCTACTGTAAATATATGATGGGCTCATACTACAAATCCAAGTAAACCAATTGTTATTATTGCATAAATTATTCCTAAATACCCAAAAGTTTCTTTTTTTCCTCTTTCTTGAGAAATAATATGAGAAATTATACCAAATCCAGGTAAAATTAAAATATAAACTTCAGGATGTCCAAAAAATCAAAATAAATGTTGAAATAAAATTGGATCTCCTCCACCAGCAGGGTCAAAAAATGATGTATTTAAATTTCGATCTGTTAATAATATAGTGATAGCACCAGCTAAAACAGGAAGAGATAAGAGTAATAATAATGCTGTAATAGCAATAGATCATACAAATAATGGTATTCGATCTAATGTTATATAATTTGGTCGTATATTAATTGTTGTAGTAATAAAATTTACTGCTCCTAAAATGGATGAAATTCCAGCTAAATGAAGAGAAAAAATAACTAAATCAATAGAACTTCCTCTGTGAGCAATATTAGATGAAAGTGGGGGGTATACCGTTCATCCAGTTCCTGCTCCATTTTCTGTGATTCTTCCTATAATTAATAATATTAATGATGGGGGTAATAATCAAAATCTTATATTATTTATTCGGGGAAAGGCTATATCTGGGGCACCTAATATTAATGGTACTAATCAATTTCCAAATCCTCCAATTATGATTGGTATAACTATAAAAAAAATTATAATAAAAGCATGAGCAGTTACAATAGTATTATAAATTTGATCATCTCCAATTAAAGATTGAGGGGTTCCTAATTCTGTTCGAATTAGTAATCTTAAAGATGTTCCTAATATTCCTGATCATACTCCTAAAATAAAATATAATGTTCCGATATCTTTATGGTTTGTAGAATATATTCATTTTTTCAAAAATAAAATGGCTGAGTTAAATTAAGCGATAAATTGTAAATTTATTTACGAGAAATTTCTCTTTTATTATCATAGTTTTATAGTCATTATAAATGATATTAAATTGCAAATTTAAAGGAATAAGTTAATATTAAGACTTAAAGAAAAAAGTTTCTATATGAATAATTTTGAAAATTATTAGTTTATTTAACTTAAAATCTTTAAATTAAATAAAATAATAAAGTTCTTAAAATTAAACCTATAATTGAAATTGTTGATAAAGTTTGTAGTATAATTATTAATTTATTTTTAATAATTATTTTAAAAAATTTAATTTTTAAATAATTAAATATAAATCTAGAATAGGTAATTCGAACATAATATATTAATGTAATTAGAGAAAATATAATAAATAAAAAAGATATAAAATAAAATTTATTATTAATTAAAAAATCAATAATAATTCATTTAGGTAAAAATCCTAAAAATGGCGGTAAACCCCCTAATGAAAGAATATTTAAAAAAATATTAAATTTAATTATATTTTTAAAATTATTAAAAAATAATTGATTTAAAAAAAATGAATTTAATATATAAAATAATATTGACATTAAAAAAATTAAAAAAGAATAATTTATAAAATAAAATATTCATAAATTTTCTCTAATTAAAATTGATATAATTATTCAGCTTAAATGATTAATTGAAGAAAATGTTAATAGTTTTCGTAATGAATTTTGATTTAAGCCTCCAATAGATCCAATTATTAAAGAAAGAATTATAACAATAAATAAAAATTTTAAATTATAATAATATGACAATAAAATTATGGGGGTAATTTTTTGTCAGGTTATTAAAATAAAACAATTTATTCATGATAATCCTTCACTAATATGGGGAAATCAAAAATGAAATGGAGCAGATCCTATTTTTATTAATAAAGAAGAATTAATTATAATTCTTAAGAAATTATTTAATTCAAATATTTTTATTATTGTTATATTTAATATAATTATAAATAAAAAATTAATTGAAGCAATTGATTGAATTAAAAAATATTTTAAACATATTTCTGATAATAATAAATTATTAGATTTAGAAATAATAGAAATAAATCTTAATAAATTAATTTCTAGTCCAATTCAACACCCTAACCATGAATTAGAAGAAATAGAAATTATTGTCCTAAAAAATAAAATAAAAATAAAAAATATTTTATTTGAATTAATATAATATTGAATTTAAAATATAATTTATTAGTTAAATTATATTTTAGTGTAAGATGCACTTTAGTTTTTGATACTATTAGATATAGTTTAATTCTATAAAATATAATAAAGATAGTATTTAACTATATATTTTATCCTATCAGAATAATCCTATTTCAGGCACTTTATTTTAAAAAAAAGTTATATGCTTTATATTTGAGGTATGAACTCAAAAGCTTTATTTAGCTTATTTTTAA